GCTAGCGTAGCTTATGCAAAGCATAACACTGAAGATGTTAAGACGGGCCCTAGAAAGCTCCGCATGCACAAAGGCATGGTCCTGACCTTATTATCAGCTCTAGCCCAACTTACACATGCAAGTATCCGCACCCCTGTGAGTATGCCCTCGACCCCCCGCCCGGGGGTTAGGAGCGAGCATCAGGCACACATTATTGTAGCCCAAGACGCCCAGCCAAGCCACACCCCCAAGGGAATTCAGCAGTGATAAATATTAAGCCATGAGTGAAAGCTCGACTCAGTCAGGGCTAACAGGACCGGTAAAACTCGTGCCAGCTACCGCGGTTAAACGAGAGGCCCCAGTTGATAGTATCGCGGCGTAAAGGGTGGTCAAGGGCTGCAACCTAATAAAGCTAAATAGCCCTCCGGCCGTCATACGCTTCCAGGCGCTAGAGACGCAATTATACGAAGGTAGCTTTGGAAATATCCACCTGACTCCACGAAAGCTGAGAAACAAACTGGGATTAGATACCCCACTATGCTCAGCCATAAACCCAGACATCAAAATACAGTTATATGTCCGCCAGGGTACTACGAGCATTAGCTTGAAACCCAAAGGACCTGACGGTGCCTCAGACCCCCCTAGAGGAGCCCGTTCTAGAACCGATAACCCCCGTTAAACCTCACCACTTCTGGTCATCCCAGCCTATATACCGCCGTCGCCAGCTTACCCTGTGAAGGTAACAAAGTAAGCAGAATGGGCACAGCCCAAAACGTCAGGTCGAGGTGTAGCGCACGAAGTGGGAAGAAATGGGCTACATTTTCTACTGCAGAACACTACGGATGCGCAACATGAAATAGTGCTTGAAGGAGGATTTAGTAGTAAAAAGGAAGAAGAGTGTCCTTTTGAACCCGGCTCTGAGACGCGTACACACCGCCCGTCACTCTCCCCTGTCAAAATGCAATAAATTTACCTAATCACAAAGCGCTGACAAGGGGAGGCAAGTCGTAACATGGTAAGTGTACCGGAAGGTGCACTTGGATAAACCCAGGGCGTGGCTGAGTAAGTTAAGCATCTCACTTACACCGAGAAGACATCTATGCAAATTAGGTCGCCCTGAGCTAAATAGCTAGCTCAAACATTTAAACAACCCTAAAATATTAATACAAAACATTATTTTAATAAATAAACTAAATCATTCTTTTACCTGAGTATGGGCGACAGAAAAGGTTAAATCTGAAGCAATAGAAAAAGTACCGCAAGGGAAAGCTGAAAGAGAAATGAAACAACACATTAAAGCAAAAAAAAACAAAGATTAAACCCTGTACCTTTTGCATCATGATTTAGCAAGTACCCCCAAGCAAAGCGTCCTTTAGTTTGGAGCCCCGAAACCAAGTGAGCTACCCCGAGTCAGCCTATATAAATTAGGGCAAACCCGTCTCTGTGGCAAAAGAGTGGGACGAACTCTGGGTAGAAGTGACAGACCTACCGAACTTGGTGATAGCTGGTTGCTTAAGAAGTGGATAAAAGTTCAGCCTCGCGCCCCTCAAGCCAAAATAAACATCACAAATGGCTAAGAGAGAAACACGAGAGTTAGTTAAAAGGGGTACAGCCCTTTTAACAAAGGACACAACCTTTCCAGGAGAATAAAGATCACAGTTCACAAAACTTACTGTTTTAGTGGGCCCAAAAGCAGCCACCTAGATAGAAAGCGTTAAAGCTCAAACAGACAATAGTTTATTATACCGATAAAAAACCTTATTTCCCTAAAATTATTATGTCAACCCATGCCCGCATGGAAGAAATTATGCTAAAATGAGTAACAAGAAGGCCCGCCCTTCTCCCGGCACAAGTGCAAATCAGATTGGACAACCCACTGAAGACTAACGACCCCAAATCAAAAGGGCAGTGTGAATAACAAAAAAACCAAGAAGACCTCACAACTTAATATCGTTAACCCCACACTGGAGTGCCACCTTAAGGGAAAGACTAAAAGAAGAGGAAGGAACTCGGCAAACACAAGCCTCGCCTGTTTACCAAAAACATCGCCTCCTGCAACTTTTTACGTATAGGAGGTCCAGCCTGCCCAGTGACTACGGGTTCAACGGCCGCGGTATTTTGACCGTGCAAAGGTAGCGCAATCACTTGTCTTTTAAATAAAGACCTGTATGAATGGCCAAACGAGGGCTTAACTGTCTCCCTCTTCAAGTCAGTGAAATTGATCTATCCGTGCAGGAGCGGGTATAACTATACAAGACGAGAAGACCCTTTGGAGCTTAAGGTACAAAACTTAACCACGTTAAACAACTCAGTAAAAAGATAGAACTTAGTGGCAAGTAAGATTTTACCTTCGGTTGGGGCGACCACGGAGGAAAGACAAGCCTCCAAGCGGAAAGGGCCAACACCCTAAAACTAAGAGAGACATCTCTAAGCCGCAGAACATCTGACCAGTAATGATCCGGCATAAAGCCGATCAACGAACCAAGTTACCCCAGGGATAACAGCGCAATCCTCTCCCAGAGTCCATATCGACGAGGGGGTTTACGACCTCGATGTTGGATCAGGACATCCTAATGGTGCAGCCGCTATTAAGGGTTCGTTTGTTCAACGATTAAAGTCCTACGTGATCTGAGTTCAGACCGGAGCAGTCCAGGTCAGTTTCTATCTGTAACGCCACTTTTCCTAGTACGAAAGGATCGGAAAAGAGGGGCCCATGCTCGAAGCACGCCCCGCCCCTAATTAATGAAAACAAATAAACTAAGTAAAGGGAGGGCTAAAACCCAACCGTCAAAATAAGGACTATTGGGGTGGCAGAGCATGGTAAATTGCGAAAGGTCTAAGCCCTTTAAATCAGAGGTTCAAGTCCTCTCCCCAGTTATGCTCAACATCTTAACCCATCTAATTAACCCCCTAGGCTATATTGTACCTGTTCTCCTAGCAGTAGCCTTTTTAACCTTAGTTGAACGAAAAGTTTTAGGGTACATGCAGCTACGAAAGGGCCCCAATGTAGTGGGACCTTACGGCCTCCTACAACCGATCGCAGACGGAGTAAAACTATTTATTAAAGAACCAGTGCGCCCTTCCACATCCTCCCCCTTCCTATTTTTAACCGCCCCGATCCTGGCGCTCACCCTGGCCATGATGCTATGAGCACCCATGCCCATGCCCTACCCCGTAATTGACCTGAACCTAGGGATATTGTTTATTTTAGCATTGTCAAGCCTCGCAGTCTATTCCATTTTAGGCTCAGGCTGAGCATCCAACTCAAAGTACGCACTTATTGGAGCCTTACGAGCAGTAGCCCAGACAATTTCATACGAAGTTAGCCTTGGACTCATTCTCCTATCCGTGATCATCTTTTCGGGGGGCTATACCCTACAAACATTTAACGTAGCCCAAGAAGGCATCTGACTATTAATTCCGGCCTGACCACTAGCTGCAATGTGATATACTTCCACCCTCGCCGAGACAAACCGAGCACCCTTTGATTTAACAGAAGGGGAGTCAGAACTGGTTTCGGGATTCAATGTAGAGTACGCAGGGGGCCCCTTCGCCCTATCCTTCCTGGCTGAATACGCAAACATTTTACTTATAAGCACCCTCTCGGCCGTACTTTTTTTAGGATCTTCCCTCACCCCCGATGCCCCCGAATCAACAGCCGTTACCCTTATGACCAAGGCCGCACTTCTATCGATTCTGTTCCTATGAGTGCGAGCCTCATATCCCCGATTCCGATACGACCAGCTTATACACCTTGTTTGGAAAAACTTTTTGCCACTTACGCTAGCCCTGGTTCTATGACATATTGCCCTCCCAATCGCGCTAGCGGGACTCCCCCCGCAGCTATAACCCAGGGACCGTGCCCGAACGCCCAGGGACCACTTTGATAGAGTGGCTTATGGGGGGTTAAAGTCCCCTCAGTTCTTAGAAAGAAGGGGGTTGAACCCATGCTCAAGAGATCAAAACTCTTGGTGCTTCCGCTACACCACTTTCTATGATAGAGTCAGCTAATAAAGCTTTCGGGCCCATACCCCGGACATGACGGTTAGACCCCTTCCTCCATCAATGAACCCCTTCGTACTCTTAATTTTATTTTCCAGTCTAGGATTAGGGACTACCCTAACCTTTGCAAGTTCCCATTGGCTTCTAGCCTGAATAGGCCTAGAAATCAACACCCTAGCCATTATCCCCCTTATAGCACAGCACCACCACCCCCGCGCAGTTGAAGCCACTACAAAATATTTCTTAGCCCAGGCCACTGCTGCGGCCATAATTCTGTTTGCAGGTACTACAAACGCCTGAATCACGGGCACATGAGAAATAGCCGATATATCAAATCCCCTCGCCAGCACAATAGTTATTATTGCTCTAGCGCTAAAGATTGGACTAGCACCCATGCACCTCTGGATGCCTGAGGTCCTCCAAGGGCTGGACTTAACAACAGGGCTAATTTTGTCAACTTGACAAAAACTTGCCCCCCTGGCCTTAATTATGCAAACGGCCCAAAGCATCAGCCCCGCGCTGTTAACAACACTAGGCCTTTTATCAACCCTAGTTGGGGGCTGAGGAGGCCTAAATCAAACCCAGCTACGAAAGATTATGGCCTACTCATCAATTGCCCATATAGGTTGAATAATTATTATCTTGCAGTACGCCCCCCAACTTACTTTGCTTGCCCTATTAACCTACATCTTTATGACATCCGCAGCGTTCTTGACGCTAAAAACACTCACCACGACAAAAATTAACACCCTGGCCACAGCCTGATCAAAAAACCCCACCCTCTCTGCTACCGCCGCCCTCGTCCTCTTATCATTAGCGGGCCTTCCACCACTAACAGGATTTATGCCTAAATGATTAATTCTGCAAGAGCTAACAAAACAAGACCTCCCCACAATTGCCACAGTTATAGCCCTAGCCGCTCTCCTGGGCCTGTACTTTTGCCTACGACTCTGCTACTCAATAACACTCACTATTTCTCCTAATATAAATAATCCAACGACCCCCTGACGAACTAGCACTACCCAAACATCATTTTCGCTAGCATTGCTGACTACGGCAGCACTAACCCTTCTACCCGTCACCCCCGCTATTCTGGTACTAACCACCTAGGAATTTAGGATAGCATTAGACCGAGGGCCTTCAAAGCCCTAAGCAGAAGTTGAAATCTTCTAATTCCTGCTAAGACCTACAAGACTCTATCTTGCATTTTATGAGTGCAAATCAAATGTTCTTATTAAACTAAGGCCTTTCTAGATGGGAAGGCCTCGATCCTACAAACTCTTAGTTAACAGCTAAGCGCTCAAGCCAGCGAGCATCCACCTACTTTCCCCGCCGTAGCCTAGTAGGGCGGGGAAAGCCCCGGCAGGGTATTAGTCTGCGTCTTTGGATTTGCAATCCAACGTGCTTTCCACTACGGGACTTGATAAGGAGAGGACTTAAACCTCTGTTCGCGGGGCTACAACCCGCCGCCTAACGCTCGGCCACCCTACCTGTGGCAATTACACGCTGATTCTTTTCTACAAACCACAAAGACATTGGTACCCTTTATCTCGTATTTGGTGCCTGAGCCGGAATAGTCGGGACCGCTTTAAGCCTTCTTATCCGAGCTGAGCTGAGCCAACCTGGCTCTCTCCTCGGCGACGACCAAATCTACAATGTTATTGTTACTGCCCACGCCTTCGTAATAATTTTCTTTATAGTTATGCCCATCCTCATCGGAGGGTTTGGAAACTGGCTTGTCCCCCTAATGATTGGGGCACCCGACATGGCCTTCCCCCGAATAAATAATATGAGCTTCTGACTCCTTCCCCCATCTTTCCTTCTCCTACTTGCCTCCTCCGGAGTTGAAGCTGGGGCCGGAACCGGCTGAACAGTCTATCCGCCTCTTGCAGGCAACCTGGCCCACGCAGGGGCGTCCGTAGACCTAACAATCTTTTCACTCCATTTAGCGGGGGTATCCTCAATTCTGGGGGCAATTAACTTTATTACCACAACCATTAACATAAAACCTCCAGCCATTTCTCAATACCAGACACCTTTATTTGTATGGGCCGTACTTGTTACAGCTGTGCTTCTTCTCCTATCCCTGCCGGTCCTGGCCGCTGGAATCACGATACTTCTTACAGATCGTAACCCCAACACCACGTTCTTTGACCCGGCAGGGGGAGGGGACCCAATCCTCTACCAGCACTTATTTTGATTCTTTGGCCACCCGGAAGTCTATATTCTGATTTTACCAGGATTTGGTATTATCTCACATGTTGTAGCCTACTATGCCGGTAAAAAAGAACCTTTCGGCTACATAGGAATAGTGTGAGCTATAATGGCAATTGGCCTCCTGGGCTTTATTGTTTGAGCACACCATATGTTTACGGTGGGAATAGATGTAGACACTCGCGCCTATTTTACTTCCGCAACAATAATTATCGCCATCCCGACTGGGGTAAAAGTATTTAGCTGACTGGCCACACTGCACGGCGGCTCAATTAAATGAGAAACGCCAATGCTGTGGGCCCTGGGATTTATCTTCCTCTTTACAGTAGGCGGACTAACAGGGATTGTTTTAGCCAACTCGTCACTAGACATTGTTTTACATGACACATATTATGTAGTTGCCCACTTCCACTATGTTTTATCAATGGGGGCCGTCTTTGCCATCATAGCAGCATTCGTGCATTGATTCCTGCTATTCTCAGGTTATACCCTTAATGATACATGAACCAAGATCCACTTCGGCGTAATATTTATTGGTGTAAATCTTACATTCTTCCCTCAACATTTCCTAGGCCTGGCCGGGATACCACGACGGTACTCTGACTACCCAGACGCATACGCCCTATGAAACACAGTGTCATCTATCGGCTCACTCATCTCTTTAGTGGCAGTAATTATGTCTTTGTTTATCTTATGAGAAGCCTTCGCCGCCAAACGTGAAGTATCTTCAGTAGAGTTAACCATAACAAACGTAGAATGACTTCACGGTTGCCCTCCACCTTACCACACCTTTGAAGAACCGGCATTCGTACAAATTCAATCAAATTAACCAGAAAGGAAGGAATTGAACCCCCATAAACTGGTTTCAAGCCAGTCACATAACCACTCTGTCACTTTCTTTTAAGATATTAGTAAAATAAATTACACCACTTTGTCAAGGTGAAATTGCAAGTTAAACTCTTGTGTGTCTTTATATTTTAATGGCTCACCCCACGCAACTAGGATTTCAAGACGCGGCGTCACCCGTTATAGAAGAACTTCTTCACTTCCACGACCATGCCCTAATAATTGTATTTTTAATCAGCACCCTAGTACTCTACATTATTGTCGCAATAGTTTCAACTACACTCACCAATAAATATATTTTAGATTCTCAAGAGATTGAAATCGTATGGACCGTGCTGCCGGCCGTTATTCTAGTCTTAATCGCCCTTCCCTCCCTTCGAATTTTGTATCTTATGGACGAAATTAACGACCCGCACTTAACAATTAAAGCTATGGGCCACCAATGGTATTGAAGCTACGAATACACTGACTATGAAGACCTTGGCTTCGACTCCTACATAATTCCAACTCAAGACCTCACGCCGGGACAGTTCCGACTACTAGAAACAAACCACCGAATAGTAGTTCCCATAGAATCGCCTATTCGCATTCTAGTCTCTGCGGAAGATGTACTGCACTCCTGGGCCGTCCCATCCTTAGGAGTAAAAATAGATGCGGTCCCCGGCCGACTTAATCAAACTGCCTTCACTGCCTCACGCCCAGGCGTATTTTACGGGCAATGCTCTGAAATCTGCGGGGCCAACCACAGCTTCATGCCCATCGTAGTTGAAGCCGTCCCGCTAGAGCACTTCGAAAACTGATCCTCGCTAATGCTAGAAGACGCCTCACTAGAAAGCTAATTATTGGATAAAGCATTGGCCTTTTAAGCCAAAGTTTGGTGCCTGCCGACCACCTCTAGTGAAATGCCACAATTGAACCCCAACCCCTGATTTGCAATTCTAGTATTTTCCTGAATTATTTTTCTTGCTGTCATCCCCTCTAAAGTCTTAAATCACGTGACGCCAAACGAACTTACGCCAGTAAGCGCAGAAAAACATAAAACTGAACCCTGAGATTGACCATGATAGCAAGCTTTTTTGACCAATTTGCAAGCCCATCTTTTCTAGGGGTCCCGCTAATCTCAGTTGCAATCGCACTACCCTGAATTTTATTTCCCACCCCCCCTGCCCGATGAGTAAACAATCGACTCATTACCCTACAAACCTGGTCTATTAACCGATTTACAAATCAATTACTCCTGCCACTAAATGTAGGGGGCCATAAGTGAGCGCTACTCCTGACCTCACTTATAGTTTTTTTAATTTCTATTAATATACTTGGCCTTCTCCCCTACACCTTTACACCAACAACTCAACTGTCGCTCAACATAGGCCTCGCCGTCCCTCTCTGGTTGGCAACAGTAATTATTGGCATACGATACCAACCAACAGTTGCTCTTGGCCATCTTCTGCCGGAGGGGACGCCCCTCCCCTTAATTCCCGTTCTAATTATTATTGAAACAATTAGCCTGTTTATTCGGCCATTGGCCCTGGGAGTGCGACTTACAGCCAACTTAACTGCGGGCCATCTCCTTATCCAACTCATTGCCACCGCGGCATTTGTACTTGCACCAATAATACCGGCGGTGGCTATTTTAACAGCCACTGTTCTCTTCCTTCTTGCACTTCTAGAAGTTGCAGTCGCAATAATCCAGGCCTACGTATTTGTTTTACTCCTGAGCCTCTATCTCCAAGAGAACGTTTAATGGCCTACCAAGCACATGCATATCACATGGTTGACCCAAGCCCATGACCACTAACCGGAGCTATCGGCGCATTATTAATAACGTCCGGCCTAGCCATCTGGTTTCACTTCCACTCAACAACACTAATAACCCTTGGACTTATCCTCTTAATTTTAACGATGGTTCAATGGTGACGTGATATTATTCGAGAAGGGACTTTTCAAGGCCACCACACACCCCCGGTCCAAAAAGGACTTCGTTACGGAATAATTCTGTTTATTACCTCTGAAGTATTCTTCTTCCTCGGGTTCTTTTGAGCCTTTTATCATTCAAGTCTGGCACCAACCCCAGAACTAGGAGGATGCTGACCCCCTACCGGTATTATTACACTAGACCCCTTTGAAGTCCCCCTGCTTAATACAGCCGTACTACTAGCCTCCGGGGTCACAGTAACATGGGCCCACCACAGCATCATAGAAGGCGAACGAAAACAAGCCATCCAATCTCTAGCGCTTACAATTCTTCTAGGCCTATACTTCACCGCCCTCCAGGCCATAGAATACTATGAAGCACCTTTCACTATCGCGGACGGGGTGTACGGCTCTACTTTCTTCGTTGCTACAGGATTTCATGGACTCCATGTAATTATCGGCTCAACTTTCCTTGCCGTATGCCTCCTTCGCCAAATTCAATACCACTTCACCTCCGAGCACCACTTTGGTTTTGAAGCCGCCGCCTGATATTGACACTTTGTAGACGTTGTTTGACTTTTCCTTTACGTTTCTATTTACTGATGAGGCTCATATCTTTCTAGTATCAGATTAGTACAAATGACTTCCAATCATTTAGTCTTGGTTAAACTCCAAGGAAAGATAATGAACTTAATTACAACTATCATTTTTATTACAATGACCCTGTCTTCAGTCCTCGCAGTTGTCTCCTTTTGGCTCCCACAAATAATACCTGACGCAGAAAAGCTTTCACCCTACGAGTGCGGATTTGACCCCTTAGGATCAGCCCGATTGCCTTTCTCCCTGCGATTTTTCCTCGTGGCAATTCTATTTCTCCTATTTGACTTGGAGATCGCCCTCCTCTTGCCCCTGCCATGGGGGGGCCAACTTTATAACCCCACCGGAACATTCTTTTGAGCTACCATAGTTTTAATTCTATTAACCCTTGGACTGATTTATGAATGAACTCAGGGGGGCTTAGAATGAGCAGAATAGGGAGTTAGTCCAAAACAAGACCTCTGATTTCGGCTCAGAAAATTATGGTTCAAACCCATGGCCCCCTTATGACACCCCTACATTTTAGCTTTAGCTCAGCATTTGTGTTAGGACTTATAGGACTGGCCTTCCACCGCACTCACCTGCTCTCAGCCCTTTTATGCTTAGAAGGAATAATATTATCTTTATTTATTGCGCTAGCCCTATGAACCCTACAGTTTGAATCAACCAGCTTCTCTACGGCACCAATACTGCTTCTAGCTTTTTCCGCCTGTGAGGCAAGTACGGGCCTCGCACTTCTAGTAGCTACTGCCCGAACCCACGGCAACGATCGCCTCCAAAACCTTAGTCTTCTACAATGCTAAAAGTACTGGTCCCAACAATTATGCTATTCCCAACAGTCTGACTTATTTCCCCCAAGTGACTATGGACAGCTTCAACCACACACAGCCTCCTAATCGCTCTTATCAGCCTCGCCTGATTAAAGTGGACAGCAGAAACTGGATGAACCACATCCAATGAATACTTAGCCACAGACCCCTTGTCAACCCCCCTCCTAGTTCTAACCTGTTGACTACTCCCACTAATAATTTTAGCTAGCCAAAATCACATCAACCCAGAACCCATCAGCCGGCAACGCCTCTACATTTCGCTTCTAGCCTCACTACAGACCTTTTTAATTATAGCATTTGGGGCCACAGAAATTATTATGTTTTACATCATATTTGAAGCCACCCTCATCCCCACCCTCATTATTATTACCCGCTGAGGGAACCAAACCGAGCGGCTGAATGCAGGAATTTACTTCCTTTTTTATACGCTAGCTGGCTCACTGCCCCTCTTAGTTGCCCTACTTCTTCTGCAACAATCTACAGGTACTTTATCCCTGTTAGTAGTTCAGTACGCTCAACCACTAGTACTAGACTCCTGAAGCGATAAAATCTGATGAGCAGGCTGCTTAGTCGCCTTTCTAGTAAAGATGCCCCTATATGGCGTCCACCTCTGACTACCTAAAGCGCATGTAGAAGCCCCCATTGCAGGCTCAATAGTCCTAGCAGCAGTTCTACTAAAACTTGGCGGGTATGGTATAATACGAATAATAATTATATTAGACCCCCTCTCTAAGGAACTAGCATACCCTTTCATTATCCTCGCGCTATGGGGGGTTATCATGACAGGCTCTATTTGCCTTCGCCAGACTGATCTTAAGTCACTCATTGCCTATTCATCTGTAAGCCATATGGGGCTCGTAGCAGGGGGAATTCTTATCCAAACCCCGTGAGGATTTTCAGGAGCCATTATTCTCATGATTGCTCACGGACTAGTCTCCTCAATACTATTTTGCTTAGCGAATACGGCCTATGAGCGAACCCACAGCCGAACCATGATCCTTGCCCGCGGACTTCAAATAATTTTCCCACTTACAGCAGTATGATGATTTATCACCAACTTGGCCAACCTGGCACTCCCCCCCCTTCCTAATTTAATAGGGGAGCTAATGATTATTACAACCTTGTTCAACTGGTCCCCAACGACCATTGCACTTACAGGGCTGGGAACACTTATTACGGCAGGATACTCCCTCCACATGTTTATTATATCGCAACGCGGACCAACCCCAAACCACATCATTAAACTTTCACCATCTCACACCCGGGAACATCTGTTGATAGCACTCCACCTCACCCCCGTCATTCTCCTCATGACGAAGCCCGAACTAATGTGGGGGTGATGCCACTAGTAAGTATAATTTAACCAAGATATTAGATTGTGATTCTAAAAATAGGGGTTAAAATCCCCTTACTCACCGAGAAGGGATAAGGATCAATAAGTACTGCTAATCCTTATGAACCGAGGTTAAAATCCACGGCCTTTTTACGCTTCCGAAGGATAACAGCTCATCCATTGGTCTTAGGAACCAAAAACTCTTGGTGCAAATCCAAGCAGAAGCTATGAACTCAACAGCCCTAATTATATCCTCCTCCCTGATTTTAATTCTACTGATCCTCATGCTCCCCTTATTAACCACGCTAAGCCCTAAACCACGGGGCCCAGAATGAGCAAGCGTCCATGTCAAAACCGCTGTCAGCGCTTCGTTTTTTATTAGCTTATTACCACTAATACTCTTCTTAGACCAGGGAGCAGAGAACATTATTACAAACTGACACTGAATGAATACACAAATATTTGACACAAACATTAGTTTCAAATTTGACCACTATTCCCTTATCTTTACCCCTATCGCCCTTTACGTTACCTGATCAATTCTAGGATTCGCGCTATGGTACATACACTCGGACCCAAACATAAACCGCTTTTTTAAATATCTTCTGTTATTTTTGGTGGCTATAATTGTCCTAGTCACAGCAAATAACATATTTCAATTATTTATTGGGTGAGAGGGGGTAGGAATTATATCTTTTTTATTAATCGGCTGGTGATACGGACGGGCCGACGCCAACACGGCAGCTCTCCAGGCCGTAATTTATAACCGCGTAGGTGACATTGGTCTAATCTTAGCCATAGCCTGACTCGCAATAAATTTTAACTCATGAGAGATACACCAAATCTTTTTTTTATCAAAAAACGTTGACATAACAATCCCCTTAATAGGCCTCATTCTCGCAGCGACTGGAAAATCAGCCCAGTTTGGTCTGCATCCATGGCTTCCATCTGCCATGGAGGGCCCCACCCCAGTCTCCGCCCTACTTCACTCAAGCACAATAGTCGTTGCGGGCATCTTTCTACTAATTCGCCTGCACCCCCTTATAGAGCAAAACAAATTAGCTTTGACAGTCTGCCTATGTTTAGGAGCACTAACCACCCTGTTTACAGCCACCTGCGCTTTAACACAAAATGATATCAAGAAAATTGTAGCATTTTCAACATCAAGTCAACTAGGACTTATGATAGTCACTATTGGACTGAATCAACCACAACTTGCGTTTCTCCACATCTGCACTCACGCCTTCTTTAAGGCCATGTTATTTTTATGCTCTGGCTCAATTATTCACAGCTTAAACGACGAGCAAGATATCCGGAAAATAGGCGGTCTCCAAAACTTAATGCCCACAACCTCAGCTTGCTTAACAATTGGAAGCCTAGCTCTTACAGGCACCCCATTCCTAGCCGGATTCTTCTCAAAAGACGCCATCATTGAAGCCCTCAACGTCTCCCATCTCAACGCCTGAGCCCTCACACTAACACTAATCGCTACCTCGTTTACTGCAGTTTACAGCTTTCGAGTAGTCTTTTTCGTCACCATGGGGTCCCCTCGGTTCTTAACTCTTCCCCCGATTAATGAAAATAACCCCTTAATTATTAACCCCCTTAAACGACTTGCCTGAGGAAGCATTGTTGCAGGACTTATCATTACATCAAACTTCCTGCCCCTAAAAACACCCGTTATGACAATACCCCTCGCCCTAAAAATAGCAGCCCTTACAGTCACAATTATTGGACTTTCAACAGCTATGGAACTAGCAGCCCTAACAAATAAAATTAAAATTGTCCCCACAACATCCCTTCACCACTTCTCAAACATGCTCGGATACTTCCCAACAATTATTCATCGACTCCCCCCGAAAGTCAGCCTTACGCTAGGGCAGTCAATTGCCACTAAGCTGGACCAAACCTGGTTTGAGATTCCAGGACCAAAAGGCCTGGCCCTAACCCAAATAATGATATCAAAGACCGTAAGTGACATTCAGCGGGGAATGATTAAAACCTACCTAACTAATTTTTTATTAACCATGGCCCTGGGCCTTCTTGCATCTGTTATCTAAACCGCCCGAACTGCCCCCCGACTCAATCCGCGAGTGAGCTCCAACACCACTAGAAGCGTTAGAAGAAGAACCCAAGCACAAATTACTAGTATTGACCCCCCAAAAGAATATATTATTGCCACCCCGCCAACATCCCCCCGTAGTAAAGAAAACTCTTTTAGCCCATCAACTACAACCCATGATCCCTCGTGTCAGCTGCCCCCGAGTACTCCCGCCGCCAACACAACACCAGTAAGATAAACTAAAACATACCCCAACACAGATCGACTTCCTCAAGCCTCCGGGAAAGGCTCTGCAGCTAAAGCCGCTGAATAAGCAAATACTACAAGCATCCCCCCCAAATAGATTAAGAAAAGCACTAATGATAGAAAAGAGCCCCCCGAACTCACCAAAATTCCACACCCAACACCAGCCGCCACCACTAGCCCCAAGGCCGCAAAATAAGGTGTTGGATTAGAAGCAACCGCAATTAAGCCCAAGACTAACGCCACCAATAACAAAAACATAAGATAGGTCATAATTCTTGCTCGGACTCTAACCGGGACCAATGATTTGAAGAACCATCGTTGTAGTTCAACTACAAGAACAATTAATGGCAAGCCTACGAAAAACCCACCCACTCATTAAAATCGCTAACGATGCATTAGTGGACCTACCAACACCCTCCAACATCTCAGTCTGATGAAATTTTGGGTCTCTTTTAGGACTGTGTTTAATCTCCCAAATCCTGACGGGCCTTTTTCTAGCAATACACTACACCTCAGACATTTCAACCGCATTCTCTTCAGTCAACCACGTCTGCCGAGATGTAAATTATGGCTGGTTAATCCGAGGCTTACACGCCAACGGCGCATCATTTTTCTTTATCTGCATTTACATGCACATTGCCCGCGGTCTATATTACGGATCTTACCTGTATAAAGAGACCTGAAATATCGGTGTTGTCCTCCTCCTCCTCGTTATAATGACCGCTTTTGTGGGCTACGTCCTGCCCTGAGGCCAAATATCATTCTGAGGGGCCACGGTCATTACTAACCTGCTTTCAGCAGTCCCTTGTATAGGGGACGCCTTGGTCCAATGGATTTGAGGAGGATTTTCGGTAGATAACGCAACACTTACTCGATTCTTCGCCTTCCACTTCCTCCTCCCATTTATCGTCGCCGCGGCAACCATTCTCCACCTCCTATTTTTACATGAGACGGGATCAAACAACCCCGCCGGACTAAACTCTGACGCGGACAAAATTTCCTTCCACCCTTATTTTTCCTACAAGGATCTACTAGGATTTGTTCTTATACTAATAGCCTTAACATCTCTAGCATTATTTTCACCCAACCTATTAGGTGACTCGGAAAATTTTATTCCCGCCAACCCACTTGTTACTCCACCACACATCAAGCCCGAGTGGTATTTTCTATTTGCCTACGCCATCTTACGGTCTATCCCAAATAAACTGGGGGGTGTTCTCGCATTATTATTTTCTATCCTCGTACTTATGGTGGTGCCAATTTTACACACTTCAAAACAACGCGGACTAACCTTTCGTCCCATTACCCAATTTCTATTCTGGACCTTAGTAGCAGATATGATTATTTTGACATGAATTGGGGGTATACCTGTAGAGCACCCGTACATCATTATTGGACAAATCGCGTCGGTGCTATACTTCGCCCTCTTCCCGATCCTCGCGCCGCTCGCCGGGTGGGCAGAAAATAAAGCACTGAAATTAGCCTGCCCTAGTAGCTTAGTCCTTTAAAGCATCGGTCTTGTAATCCGAAGATCGAGGGTTAAACCCCCTCCTAGCGCCCAGAAGAGAGAGATTCTAACTCCCACCTCTGGCTCCCAAAGCCAGAATTCTAAATTAAACTATCTTCTGATTATAACCCCTGGGCAAAATATACACATGTATGTGTATATGGTACATATGTTATGCATACGTATTAACACCATACAATTATTTTAACCTAAAAGCAGGTACTAGTGGTTATAATCAATAGGACAAATTATTATTATTCACCATTCGATTATCTTTCGTCTAACATAATGAAGTGCACAACTAACGATTCATTTACCAATGTTTCTTCTGCCTGACCCAACTAGAATTTATATTAACTATATTAATGTAGTAAGAGACCACCTACGATTTACATTAAGGCATATTATCCATGATGGAATCAGGGACACAAACAGTGGGGGTGGCCCAACTGAATTATTCCTTGTATCTGGTTAAACATCTCATGGACAGTCGGTGTTACCCCACCCGTCAAATCTCTTCCTTGCATCCGGCTACTTGTGTAGTTCATACTCCTCGTTACCCAACATGCCGGGCGTTCTTTTATATGCATAGGGGTTCTCTTTTTGGTTTCCTTTCACTTTGCATATCAGAGTGCAGGCGCAACAGAAAAATCAAGGTTGAACATTTCCCTTGGAATAAAGAAACTAGGTTAATTATTAAATGACATAACTTAAGAATCACATATTTTTATCTCACGTACATAACATATATATTCCTTCTTCAACTTATTATTATATATATGCCCCCCCTTTGGCTTACGCGCGACAAACCCCCCTACCCCCTACGCTCAGGAATTCCTGTAATCCTCGTCAAACCCCTAAACCAAGGAGGACTCGAGAACGTGCCGGTTAACAAGTTGAAGTGGGGTTAGCCATCGGGGTAAATTTATATATATACATGCACATAACTTTTTATGTCAATTTTTTAAAAGCCTAAAAGATTCGATTAAAATCTCTAAAAACCTCCTCAATGCTAAAAATTTAAACAAAAAAT